ACTCTAATTTTTTTTGATCAAAAATCAGTTTTCTCTTTTTTCCCACCTTCAGAAGAATGAAGCATAGATATCTCCCTATCTCATTACGTTAGATTTTTCTGAAAGGGAACTATCTCGTTTTCATATATGAAATTTATATAGAATCTTTGAAAAAGACTTTCCTTCCATAAATAAGAAAAAAACTTACTATCTTTGGGATCTAACACTACACCGCTGCTCAATACCTTATACCTTAATGGATCGACTTTATTACATAAGTTGATTACCTCCCATATTATGATATGACATAAGTATAAGTAATAAGCAGTATTGTATTGACCCAATAGTTCGTTAATTGATCTTTACGGTGCTTTATCTATCAATTTGATCCTTTATCCATAGAATAAAGTATATAGGCGTACCCATTTCTTCATATTTTGTTTCTTGTGAAGTTTCTTTCCTTGCTACAGCTGAGAAAAATCGTTTCTTTGGACGATGCATATGTAGAAAGCCTTTTTTATAGCATTTACTAGCTAATTTGATCTTTTTTTCCTTCTTTCTATAGTGGAGATAGCCACACGTAATGGCAGATCACGGCCATATTATTAAAAGCTTGCGGTAAGAATGGATTTCGTTCTATTGCCTGGAAATAATATTCCAAAGCCTTTGTATGCTCTCCGTTGCTTGTGTGTATAAGGCCTATGTTATAGAGTATATAACTTCGATCATAGGGATCAATTTCTGATCGTGTAGCTTCATAATAATTCTGCAAAGCTTCCGCATAATTTCCTTCCGATTGAGCTGACATCCGTTACGGTCGTTCATTTTATGCAAAGAATCTCCGTTCCAGAACTGTACGTGAAATTTTCATTTCATACGGCTCCTCCCTTCAGTGCATAGTACTAAGTAATCCATGCAATCCAAAATTTACTAGTCTCATTATGAACTAAGAGGGGCTAGTATTTTTACAAGAAATTTCTAGCCAACCTCCCTGCCAGAGGTTTTTTCCTTTCTTAACACTAATCTATTTCTATATAGAAATAATAACTCCAACAATTTCTTTGTACTCAACGCCCCCTATTTTCAGGAATTAGTCACTTTAACGGTCTTTGATGGTTATATGGATATCCAAAGTACAAACGAGATGGATGTTTGTTGTCCTAACCATTCTTCTTAGTCCCGATACCAATACGGAAAAGGAGAATTTAAAACAAAGTTTTCATGTTGTTGATTCCTAGGTGTAGTGCTTCTTTCCCTATGCCGCCTATGGGTACTAGTGAAGTAGGATTGACCTGCAATACATAACCTATAGGTGTACCCTTTCGCTCAATACTAAAATCGACAATTGAAGCATCTGAGGTTGAATCTCTCGAGAATACACAAGAGAAGGAATTATTCTATATCCAAACTTCACCTTCATCAAGCGTAGGTTTATTTCAATAATTTGTTTCTTTACATCTCGAACCACGCTCCCTTTTCATAAGACTGAGGGCTAAAAAAGCAAGAAAAAAGAATCAAATCGCACCATCTCTGTAATAAGTAAATGCCTTTTTTTCTCCTGAAGTTGTCGGAATTATTCGTAATAAGATATTGGCTACAATTGAAGAGGTCTTATCAATAAAATTTCTATTTATCTGAGATCTAGGCATAATTAATTAGCAATCCATTCTATAATTCTTTTCATTACCCCGAAGGGTAATGATCCCACAAACACAGGAATTGTACAGTACGAAATAACATAAAAACAACCAGACTAATTCGAAAAAAGAGGGGGATCCTACACTCAAACTATTCTTTTTGGTAAGGAGAGATATGAAATATTTGAATCAGATTGGATTTCATTCGAATTGCAATAATATAATATGAATGACTCGCTATTCACTCGGTTTCTGGTCAATAATAACATTATATTATGCAGGAGAGATGGCCGAGTGGTTCAAGGCGTAGCATTGGAACTGCTATGTAGGCTTTTGTTTACCGAGGGTTCGAATCCCTCTCTTTCCGTTTCTGTTAATTGACCAACATTATCCATCACAACAATATATCAAATAACAATCGATACCCTTATTGCAACCCAAGACTCTCATTTGATAGAGATTCCCTATTCCTAATTACATTACTTTGATTTGATACGTAAAATGCAACTATCGGAAAGAAAAGAACGAAAAGGAAAATCCTACTGTTGATCCATTTGTAATACGTAAATGGGAAAATGCGGATTAAAGCCCTTAGATCTATTTATTTTACTTCAGTGAAAAGGGAGTAAAATTGTCTGAATCTTTCCTTCTTAATTTTCGTTAGGTTCAAGTCTGACGGGAATAATATTCTACGACTAACAACTCATTTATTTTCAAACCAATCAATTTACTATCTATTATTTGATTTACTAATCCTTTATATTGGAATGAGTCAATAGTCAAATGTTTTGGCAATTCCTCATGGGGGGACGATTCAATAGAATTTTGAATCAGAACTTTCGATCTTTGTTTATCTTTGGTAGTAATAATATCTCTGGGTTTGCAACGATAACTTGGTATATCCACTATACGACCATTAACTAAAATATGTCTATGGTTAACTAATTGCCTGGCTGCAGGAATGGTCGAAGCCATACCCAATCGAAAAAGTATGTTATCCAAACGCATCTCAAGTAGTTGTAATAAAACCTGATCTGTTGACCCTTTGGCTTTTCCAGCAATATGTACATATCTAAGTAATTGTTGTTCTGTCAGACCATAATGAAAACGCAATTTCTGTTTTTCTTCTAGACGAATACGATATTGGGATTTTTTCCCAAAACGCGATTGGTTTTTAAAATCACTTCCGGATCTAGGCCTTTTACTAGTTAGTCCCGGTAAAGCCCCCAGACGGCGTATTTTTTTGAAACGAGGTCCTCGGTAACGAGACATAAAATAAAGACTCCTTTACTTTTTTTCTTATTTTATTGACATTTCAATATTACAGAATAAGTCTAAATTAAGACTGAACTAAAGGATAAACAAAGTAAAGCTAAATCTATTGAAGTACTACAAACATTGAAGTACTACAAACAAAGTAGAATGAAATAAATTGTATCAATATTCGGATTTTTTGTATATGGAAAATGTATATATAAGAAATTTAGACTCTGTCTTCTGATTTGTTTTATAGAAATCTAATTCCTCCAATTCATTTTGTATTTGTAGTTACAAGTTATCACGAGATAATAGATCGGATTGGCGACCAACATTTGGAGAAAAGGAGAGGGTAGATTATCAATCATGGAAAAAATAGATAGAGAAAAAAGCCGGCTATCGGAGTCGAACCGATGACCATCGCATTACAAATGCGATGCTCTAACCTCTGAGCTAAGCGGGCTCATATAACAGAATATAATGTATAGAAATACACTAAACTACCTGAGCTTAGTTAGCTATTAACTAGTAAGAATTCAATTTCTTACTAAAATTTATTAAATTAACTTTAATTAGCACTATAATACAATTACTATAACTAGATATAATACGTTAATATATAGTTCAGTATTCTTAATTTAATTGTTAATTTAACGATGATATGGTTCTATAGTTAGTAGAAAAGTAATAAATCATATAACCAATTTTCAAATATATGACTAATTAGAATTGGGATTATACCATCGTGGATATTCCATTTTTTTTTTTATTATTAATTAAATTTAAATATTAATATTTAATATATAAAATATAATGATTTAAAATTGTGACTAAAAAAAATCTAATTATTTATTTTTTGGAGTTATAACAAACTATATTAACTATCCGATCGGCCCTCAGAAAAGGAAAGGATAAGATAAGAATAAAGATACAATCCAAATTCTATTCTTCTGATTTCATTTAGAAACGTAGGGGATAAGAAAGAATGAATATCGACCGTTCCAGTATTGCCAATCATGACAGAAAAATGAAAGAGAGGGGAAACATATATATGTGAGATATATATATCCATATTGAATTGTAGATACATCAATGATAGAATCATTTCTGATTGAAAGAAATCTAGTTTATCTAATAAATATGAAAATAATAGAAGATGGCGAAAAAAATAGGAGTATACACTTTTTTTCGATATAAGAATCATTATCTAATGAATTCAACGGTTCAAATATAAATCAAAGAAGTAGATAGAATTATAACCGGATCCTGGTCTCAAGGGGGGATATGGCGAAATTGGTAGACGCTACGGACTTGATTGAATTGAGCCTTGGTATGGAAACCTGCTAAGTGATAACTTCCAAATTCAGAGAAACCCTGGAATTTGAAATGGGCAATCCTGAGCCAAATCTTTATTTGTTTTGTTTTTTATAAACCCTTTGGTTTATAAAAAAACAAAACAAACTAGAATCAAAAATCAAAAAGGATAGGTGCAGAGACTCAATGGAAGCTGTTCTAACGAATGGAATTGACTACGTTATGTTGGTAGTTGGAAAACCTACATTGAAATTATGAAAAGGGGAGTTCTATATACCCAATACGTACGTATACATACTAACATATTAAAGGATTAATCACGACCCGAATCCATTATTTTATTTATATATATTATGAAAAAATGGAAAGTTATATTGTGAATCTATTTCAACCGAAGTTGAAGGAAGAATCAAATATTTAACGATCAAATCATTGATTCTAGAGTCTGATAGATCTTTTGAAAAACGAATTAATCGGACGAGAATAAAGAGAGAGTCCTGCTCTACATGTCAATACTGACAACAATGAAATTTATAGTAAGAAGAAAATCCGTCGACTTTAGAAATCGTGAGGGTTCAAGTCCCTCTATCCCCAAAAAAGTCCATTTTATTTCCTAATTATTTATACTCTTTTTTTTGAAGATCGAAGGACTGGATAAGATTTTTTAAGAGTCCCCTTAATTGAGATAGATAGATATAAGTACTCTAGCAGGATGATGCGAGAAAAGAAAATGGTTGGGATAGCTCAGTTGGTAGAGCAGAGGACTGAAAATCCTCGTGTCACCAGTTCAAATCTGGTTCCTGACACGCAAAT